TTTCCCATCTCTTCTCGAGAAACAAGTGGGGTATTTCTTTGCAAAATTGTGCTCAATTTCATATGTGGCAATTCCGCCAAGATCTCTTCGTTAGTTGGGGGAAGAATCAGCACGAATCGGATTTGAACGTCTCGAGAGAGAATTGGATTTGGTTAGACAATGTGTGGTTGGTAAACAAGGATCGGTTTTTTAGCAAGGTACGGAATGTATTGTCAAATATTCAATCTGATTCCACAAGATCTATTTTCGTTCAAGTAACGGATTCTAGCCAATGGAAAGGATCTTCTTCTGATCAATCCAGAGATCATTTCGATTCCGTTAGAAATGAGAATTCAGAATATCACACATTGATCGATCAAACAGAGATTCAGCAACTAAAAGAGAGATCGATTCTTTGGGATCCTTCCTTTCTTCAAACGGAACGAACAGAGATAGAATCAGATCGATTCCCGAAATGCCTTTTTGGATCTTCCTCCATGTCCTGGCTATTCACGGAACCTGAGAAGCGGATGAATAATCATCTGCTTCCGGAAGAAATCGAAGAATTTCTTGGGAATCCTACAAGATCAATTCGTTCTTTTTTCTCTGACAGATGGTCAGAACTTCATCTGGGTTCGAATCCTACCGAGAGGTCCACTAGAGATCCTAAATTGTTGAAGAAAAAACAAGATGTTTCTTTTGTCCCTTCCAGGCGAGCGGAAAAGAAAGAAATGGTTGATATATTCAAGATAATTACGTATTTACAAGATACCGTCTCAATTCATCCTTCGGAACCATATCACATCCCGGATCTGGTTCCGAAGGATGAACCGGATATGGACAGTTCCAATAAGATTTCATTCTTGAACAAAAATCCATTTTTTGATTTCTTTCATCTATTCCATGACCGGAACAAAGGGGGATACGCGTTACGCCACGATTTTTTTGAATCAGAAGAGAGATTCCCAGAAATAGCGGATCTATTCACTCTATCAATAACCGAGCCGGATCTGGTGTATCATAGGGGATTTGCCTTTTCTATTGATTCCTACGGGTTGGATCAAAAAAAATTCTTGAATGAGGTATTCAACTCCAGAGATGAATCGAAAAAGAAATCTTTATTGGTTCTACCTCCTCTTTTTTATGAGGAGAATGAATCTTTTTCTCGAAGGATCAGAGAAAAATTGGAAGATCCCAAACTCAAAACAGCGGTATTTGCTAGCAACAACATAATGGAGGCAGTCAATCAATATAGATTGATCCGAAATCTGATTCAAATCCAATATAGCACCTATGGGTACATAAGAAATGTATCGAATCGATTCTTTTTAATGAATAGATCCGATCGCAACTTCGAATATGGAATTCAAAGGGATCAAATAGGAAATGATACTCTGAATCATATAACTATAATGAAATATACGATCAACCAACATTTATCGAATTTGAAAAAGAGTCAGAAGAAATGGTTTGATCCTCTTATTTCTGGAACTGAGAGATCCATGAATCGGGATCCTGATGCATATAGATACAAATGGTTCAATGGGAGCAAGAATTTCCATGAACATTTGGAACATTTCGTTTCTGAACAGAAGAATCCTTTTCAAGTAGTGCAAGTAGTGTTCGATCGATTACGTATTAATCAATATTCGATTGATTGGTCCGAGGCTATCGACAAAGAAGATTTGTCTAAGTCACTTCGTTTCTTTTTGTCCAAGTCACTTCTCTTTTTGTCCAAGTCACTTCCCTTTTTCTTTGTGAGTATCGGGAATATCCCCATTCATAGGTCCGAGATCCACATCTATGAATTGAAAGGTCCGAATGATCAACTCTGCAATCAGTTGTTAGAATCCATAGGTGTTCAAATCGTTCATTTGAAGAAATTGAAACCCTTCTTATTGGATGATCATGATACTTTCCAAAGACCGAAATTCTTGATCAATGGAGGAACAATATTACCATTTTTGTTCAAAAAGATACCAAAGCGGGTGATTGACTCATTCCATACTAGAAAGAATCGCAGGAAATCCTTTGATAACACGGATTCCTATTTCTCAATGATATCCCACGATCGAGACAATTGGCTGAATCCCGTGAAACCATTTCATAGAAGTTCATTGATATCTTCTTTTTATAAAGCAAATCGACTTCGATTCTTGAATGATCCACATCACTTCTGGTTCTATTGTAACAAAAGATTCCCCTTTGATGTGGAAAAGACCCGTATCAATAATTATGATCTTACATATGGACAATTCCTCAATATCTTGTCCATTCGCAACAAAACCTTTTCTTTGTGCGTCGGTAAAAAAGAATATCTTTTTTTGGAGAGAGAGACTCTTTCACCAATCGAGTCACAGGTATTTGACATCTTCATACCTAACGATTTCCCACAAAGTGGTGATGAAACGTATAACTTGTACAAATTGTACAAATCTTTCCATTTTCCAATTCGATCCGATCCATTCGTTCGTGGAGCTATTTACTCGATCGCAGACATTTCTGCAACACCTCTAACAGAGGAACAAATAGTCAATTTGGAAAAAACTTATTGTCAGCCTCTTTCAGATATGAATCTATCTGATTCAGAAGGGAATAACTTGCATCAGTATCTCAGTTTCAATTCAAACATGGGTTTGATTCACACTCCATGTTATGAGAAGTCTTTACCATCCGGAAAGAGGAAAAAACGGAGTCTTTGTCTAAAGAAATGCGTTGAGAAAGGGCAGATGCATAGAACCTTTCAACGAGATAGTGCTTTTTCAAATCTCTCAAAATGGAATCTGTTCCAAACATATATGCCATGGTTCCTTACTTCGACAGGGTGCAAATATCTCAATTTCACCCTTTTAGATACTCTTTCAGACCCATTGCCGATACTGAGTAGTAGTCAAAAATTTGTATCCATTTTTCATGATATGATGCATGGATCAGATATATCACGGACAATTCCTCAGAAGATTCTTCCACAATGGACTCCGATAAGTGAGATTTCGAGTCAATGTTTACAGAATCTTCTTCTGTCCGAAGAAATGATTCATCGAAATAATGAGTCACCCGTTCCATTGATATGGGCACATCTGAGATCAACAAATGCTCGGGAGTTCCTCTATTCCATCTTTTTCCTTCTTCTTGTTGCTGGATATCTCGTTCGTATACATCTTCTCTTTGTTTCCCGAGCCTCTAGTGAGTTACAGACAGAGTTAGAAAAGATCAAATCTTTGATGATTCCATCATACATGATGGAATTTCGAAAACTTCTGGATAGGTATCCTACATCTGAACTGAACCCTTTCTGGTTAAAGAATCTCTTTCTAGTTGTTCTGGAACAATTAGGAGATTCTCTGGAAGAAATACGGGGTTCTGCTTCTGGTGGCAACATGCTATTGGGCGGTGGTCCCGCTTATGGGGTCAAATCAATACGTTCTAAGAAGAAATATTGGAAGATCAATCTCATCGATCTTGTAAGTATCATACCAAATCCCATCAATCTAATCATTTTTTCGAGAAATACGAGACATCTAAGTCGTACAAGTAAAGAGATCTATTCATTGATAAGAAAAAGAAAAAACGTGAACGGTGATTGGATTGATGAGAAAATAGAATTCTGGGTCGCGAACAGTGATTCGATTGATGATGAAGAAAGAGAATTCTTGGTTCAGTTCTCCACCTTAACGACAGAAAAAAGGATTGATCAAATTCTATTGAGTCTGACTCATAGTGATCATTTATCAAAGAATGACTCTGGTTATCAAATGATTGAACAACCGGGATCAATTTCCTTACGATACTTAGTTGACATTCATCAAAAGGATCTAATGAATTATGAGTTCAATAGATCCTGTTTAGCAGAAAGACGGATATTCCTTGCTCATTATCAGACAATCGCTTATTCACAAACCTCGTGTGGGGCTAATAGTTTTCATTCCCCATCTCCTCATGGAAAACCCTTTTCGCTCCGCTTAGCCCTATCCCCTTCTAGAGGTATTTTAGTGATAGGTTCTATAGGAACTGGACGATCCTGTTTGGTCAAATACCTAGCGACAAACTCCTATGTTCCTTTCATTACGGTATTTCCGAACAAGTTCCTGGATGACAAGCCTAAAGGTTATCTTATTGATGATATCGATATTGATGATAGTGACGATATTGATGATAGTGATGATAGTGATGATAGTGATGATAGTGATGATGATGATGACCTTGATATTGATACGGAGCTGCTAACTATGACGAATGCGCTAACTATGTATATGACGCCGAAAATAGACCGATTTGATATCACCCTTCAATTCGAATTAGCAAAAGCAATGTCTCCTTGCATAATATGGATTCCAAACATTCATGATCTACATGTGAATGAGTCAAATTACTTATCCCTCGGTCTATTAGAGAACTATCTCTCCAGGGATTGTGAAAGATGTTCCACTGGAAAGATTCTTGTTATTGCTTCGACTCATATTCCCCAAAAAGTGGATCCCGCTCTAATAGCTCCGAATAAATTAAATACATGCATTAAGATACGAAGGCTTCTTCTTTCACAACAACGAAAGCACTTTTTCATTCTTTCATATACTAGGGGATTTCACTTGGAAAAGAAGATGTTCCATACTAACGGATTCGGGTCCATAACCATGGGTTCCAATGCGCGAGATCTTGTAGCACTTATCAATGAGGCCTTATCAATTAGTATTACACAGAAGAAATCCATTATAGAAACTAATACAATTAGATCAGCTCTTCATAGAAAAACTTGGGATTTTCGATCCCAGATAAGATCGGTTCAGGATCATGGGATCCTTTTCTATCAGATAGGAAGGGCTTTTACACAAAATGTACTTCTAAGTAATTGCCCCATAGATCCTATATCTATCTATATGAAGAAGAAATTATGTAAGGGAGGGGATTCTTATTTGTACAAATGGTACTTCGAACTTGGAACGAGCATGAAGAAATTAACGATACTTCTTTATCTTTTGAGTTGTTCTGCCGGATCGGTCGCTCAAGATCTTTGGTCTTCA